CGGGTATCCAAGGTATGAACGAGATGGATGTTTGTTGTCCCAACCATTTTTGTTAGCCCCGATGAGGAAAAGGGGTAATTTATAACAAAGTTTTCATGTTGTTGATTCCCGAGTGTAGTGCTTTTTCCCCTATGCCGCCTATTGGTACTAGTGGAGTAAGTAGGATTGACCCGCAAGAACCTATAGGTGTAACCTTTCGCTCAATACTAAAATCGACAATTGAAGCATCTGAGGCTGCATCAATCGAGGATACACGATAGAAGGAATTGTTCTATCTCCAAACTTCACCTTCAACAAGCGTGGCTTTATTTAAATAATTTTTTCTTTCTTTTCTATATTTTCTTTCTCATAAGATAAGATTAAAGTAAGGGCTAAAAAAACAATAAAAAAAGAATCAAATCACACCATCTCTGTAATAACTAAATGCCTCTTTTTCTCCTGAAGTTGTCGGAATTATTCGTAATAATATATTGGCTACAATTGAAAAGGTCTTATCAATAAAATTTCCATTTATCCGAGATCTAGGCATAATTAGCAATCCATTTTATAATTCTTCTCATTTTCCCGGGGGGAAAAAGGTCTCACAAACAAAGAAATTATACAGTACGAAATAACATAAAAACAGACTAATTCGAATTATAAAAAAATGTGGACTTTAATTGTTCCTCCTTGAAGAGGTAGAGATAATAAATATTTTTATTTAATTGGATAAAACCCAATTTCATTTAAGTAGTATACCGATGAGCTAAAGTATTACTATTTCGTCTAAACGAAAGTAAAGAATCGAGGACCTTATTTTCTTACGCATTCTGATAATTTCATTCGAGGAATTTTGATTGAATTATGATTCAAAAGGAAGAAAAAAAAACAATCATTTTACATTACAGTAATGATTTATTTTATTTACATAATGCGTACATAAATCGAAATAGCAAAATCTCTAGCACAATTCATTAATTTTTAATAGATCCATAGATACGGTAGCCCATGAGAGAAATTAACCTTACAAAATATGAAATTAGAAAGGAATTTTGCATTCTTATATAGGATAATAGTCTAAATAAATCAAATCATAGTATAGTATACGGATTTCCTTAGTTTATTTACTCCAAGCCGTTGGTTTTATCCGGTATAAATGTCAGAATAATAAAGGATCGTCCGTCGTCTTGACAAACATGAATGAATATCCTTTTTTTGTTACAAAAATTTGTTAATCCTCGAGCCTAAAAAGGAATATTTTTTTAAGATTTTTTTTTATTTCGATTAGATATGAATCGGCTGTACCTTACCGCAATAATACGAATGACTCGCTATTCATTCGGTTTCTGGTCAATAATAAGATTATGTCGGAAAGATGGCCGAGTGGTTGAAGGTGTAGCACTGGAACTGCTATGTAGGCTTTTGTTTACCGAGGGTTCGAATCCCTCTCTTTCCGTTTCCATATCGTCATCCAATTTGTCAACGTTACGGACTACAAGGTATCAAATCAAATAACGGATACCTTTATTCTTATTCCAATAGTAAGGCCTTTAGATTAGATTATCTATTCCTAATTATGTAGTACTTAAAATACCCGTATCGGAAAGGCTTAAAATGCAAATCTTATTACTGCTTATTACTGATCGATCCTTTTTTTGTAATATGTAATACGTGAAAAATAGGGATCAAGGCCCTTAGATCTATGAAAAAAGGACAAAAAAATGGTCCGAAACTTTTTTTTCTTTCATTAGGATCAAGTCTGACGGGAATAATATTCTACGACTAACAACTCATTAATTTTCAAACCTACCCATTTACTATCTATTATTTGATTTACTAATCCTTTATATTGGGATGAGTCAACAGTCAAATGTTTTGGCAATTCCTCGTGGGAAGATGAAGCAATATAATTTTGAACCAGAGTTTTTGATCTTTGTTTATCTTTGGTAGTAATAATATCTCGGGGTTTGCAACGATAACTTGGTATATCTACTATACGACCATTAACTAAAATGTGTCTATGGTTAACTAATTGCCTGGCTCCAGGAATGGTCGAAGCCATACCCAATCGAAAAAGAATATTATCCAAACGCATCTCAAGTAGTTGTAGTAAAACCTGTCCTGTTGACCCTTTTGCTTTTCCAGCGATATGCACATATCTAAGTAATTGTCGCTCTGTCAGACCATAATGAAAGCGCAATTTCTGTTTTTCTTCTAGACGAATACGATATTGTGATCTTTTCCCAGAGCGTAATTGGTTTTTCAAATCACTTCCAGATCTAGGTCTTTTACTAGTTAGTCCTGGTAAAGCCCCCAGGCGGCGTATTTTTTTGAAACGAGGTCCTCGGTAACGAGACATAAAGACTCCTTTATTTTTTATTGAAATTTCAATTTAAATAATAAATCCATAAATTAAGACTGAACTAAATAAAAATAAAGTAAAGCAAAGCTAACTCTACGAAAGTACTGCAAATATTACAAAGTAGAACTAAAAGAATTGTATCAATATTCAGATTATATATATATATAATATAGCATATGGCATACGAAGTTAAATATATAGGATAGTAAGTTAAGACTACATTTATGATTTGTTCTATGGGGATCCCATTTTTGAGAAATCCCATTTTTTCTCGAATCCGTTCTTTTTTTCCTAGTTGTAAGGCGAAGGAGGGGGAAGAGCCTTTTCAATATTTTGAGAGATTATGGAAAAGTTGAACAAAAAACAAAAAGAGAAAAAAGCCAGCTATCGGAATCGAACCGATGACCATCGCATTACAAATGCGATGCTCTAACCCCTGAGCTAAGCGGGCTCGCATAAAAGAAAAGGAAATGGTGCATAGTAACTTAATAAACCACAGGGGTCTTAGTTAGCTATTATTTGTTAGTTATTAATTGTTAGTCATTAATTTAATATTCTTACTAATTTTATATTCTATTAGATATTATATAGATATTTATTATCTATTTATTTTATTATATATTCCTATTATTATATTATGTATATATTATCCTATTATTATATTATGTATATATTATGGATATATCTATATATTCTATAATATCTATCTATATATATAGATAGATATTATAGAATTTTGCATTTTTATAGAATTGGAGAATGAAAGAATATATATATAGAAAGAATTATGGATTCAAATGGATTAAAAATGAAAGAATATATATATAGAAAGAATTATGGATTCAAAATTCATAATTTGATACGATTCATTAATCATTTTCTTTTTTCTTACTATACACTCTTATTATACATTATATTCTAATCATCTATTATCTAATGATATATTAGATCATTAACATCAATCAATATCCAATATAAATTTAGTTATATCATATTCGATTTCTATTTTTTTTTTTATTTGATTTTCGATTTTTTATTAGATTTCTTATTTATTTTCTAAAAAAGTATAAAAATAAAGATGTAATGGAATGGAATTCTGGTAATAAGGCAACATTCCTCTGATTTTTTTATTCAGGAAGTCAAGTGAAAAAATAGCACGAAAAAGAAAAAAAAAAAAAAAAGAATTAGTATCGATCGTTCCAGTATTACAAACCGAGTTAGAAAAATGAAAAAAAAAAGAAAGGATATCTGGATTGCGTGTGGGATATATCTATCCATATTGAATTGTGGGTACATCAATGATAGAATCATTTTTGTTGATTGGAACAAAACAAAAAAATATGGGTTATTCAATAGAGATAAGATAAAAAGAGAAAGCAGGGAGAAAAATGGTAGTATATAGTATATATATATATACTATATATGTATATACCATATAAATAAATAAGTATTTAATTAATTCAATAATTCAACGGTTTTCAGATTTCAGATAAATATAAAGAACAGGTGGGTGGGATCACAACAGAATGAAATCCCGGTCTCAAATAACAAATAAAAAAGGGGGGATATGGCGAAATTGGTAGACGCTACGGACTTGATTGTATTGAGCCTTGGTATGGAAACCTACTAAGTGAAAACTTCCAAATTCAGAGAAACCCTGGAATTAGAGATGGGCAATCCTGAGCCAAATCCTTCTTTTTGGAAAACACGGGTTTATTTTATATTTATTATCAAAATTCTAGATTTATAGAAATTCTATATTTCATTTCGAAAAAGCATTTCTAAAAAAAAAAGATTTTCTATTTCTATTTATATAGAAAAATAATCTCAAAATAATCAAAAAAGGATAGGTGCAGAGACTCAATGGGAGCTGTTCTAACGAATGGGGTTGGTTGGATTACGTTGGTAACAGGAATCTTTCTATAGAAACAAAATTACAGAAAGGAAGGTATTACCTTATATACGTAATAGAATACGTACGTATACATACTGATATATCAAATGATTAATCATAATCACGATTTTAATTGTGAATTTAGAATTGATAGAATATCAATTCTAAATTAAATTCTATGAAAAATTTATGATTGTGAATCCATACCAATTCAAGCAAATTGAAGGAAGAATCGGATATTCAATGATAAACTCATTCACTACGGAGTCTGATTTATCATTTGAACAAACATAAAAAAAAATAATTAACCAGGCGAGAATAAAGAGAGAGTCCCGTTCTACATGTCAATACTGACAGCAATGAAATTTATAGTAAGAGGAAAATCCGTCGACTTTAGAAATCGTGAGGGTTCAAGTCCCTCTATCCCCAATAAAAATAACCCTTTATGGACAAAGAATCTCCATTATTGAATCATTCATAGTCCATACCATTATTTTTACACAAAATCTTTTTTTTTTTAAGATACAAAAAATTTCAGGGACTAAATAAGATTTTGATACTTTTTTAGTCCCTTTAATTGACATAAACATGGGTCCTACACTATAGTAGGATAATGTGCGAAAAGTAGTCGGGATAGCTCAGTCGGTAGAGCAGAGGACTGAAAATCCTCGTGTCACCAGTTCAAATCTGGTTCCTGACACGCGATTAATGTATAGATATTCATACAAATCCATAAAAAAGGGTGAGGATACTTATTTTTTTTTT